GGTAAGGTCCCGCTGAGTTCTTACTCTTATAAGATATAAGAATATAAGAAGACTTTGATCTATTCCATAACATACAAATTTGGAAACATACAAATTAAAATTGGAAAGTTATACAGTCAACATAATAAAAATATTATATTTGTTTTGTAGAAAAAAAATGACAAAATGAATCTTTTGCTCTGATGTTTTAAATATTACTCTATTCTTTTGTTTCTTAATAATGTTTTTGAAGAATTGAAGCCATTGATTGATTCATAGTCTCTGTCCTTCCTCTAATTAATTCTTACGATACGAAGCAAGAAGAAAAGAGTAATCTCTGGATACTACAATATTCTATGGATTTATACGCATGAGATATCTTCCAAATTCTTTCTTTCTATTTCTATAGTAAACTACTAATGGAACTTACTCTATAATATAATTTGAAATTTAAATTTGTTTGAATAATTTCTCTAAGTTATAAGTTTAAGTTAATAGAAGAAGTTCTATTTGCTCAATCAATTATTCCCCTATAATCTTTTCTCTCTTTTTGTTTGTCCACAACTTCCTATAAATCTAAACAAAAGAGTTCTGGTTTGCCATCCTTCCCTTGTATTCTCTTCGTTTGTATATCTATTACAAAGAATAGGATACAAGTAATGAATTCCAGGCATCCCGCAAAACGAAAAAAAGTATAAACAAAGCAACAAAAAGGGTTTGGAGATTTTTTGTTGATCCATATATATGGATCAACAAAAATTTGGCACCTTTTACCAACTTGATGTTAAGAAATCCCCGCACCTAGAAATTCATTTCGTATAATTGAACCTTTTCAAACTGTTTCTTTTTAAGAACCAAAAAAACTTGTGCCAAAATAACAAATGCAAAAAAGAATAAAAGACCTTGGACCCGTAATGGGTCTTGAAGCACTACTTCTGCATCTCCCTGACCAAAGCCTCCCACATTGGGATTGCTTGTTAATGGTTGATCAAGCTTGATGGATTCACCCTCTGAAACAAGAAGTTCTGGTCCTGGAGGTACAATATCGACTACTTGATGTCCATCCGATGGATCAACAACGGTTATTTCATATCCACCCTTTTCTTTACGTACTATTCTACTTACTACACCTGCTGATGTAGCATTATAGACTGTATTGTTACTTTTGCTACCATCAGGATAAATCTGACCCCTTCCTCTGTTCCCACCTACATATATGGGATATTTTAAGAAGTGAACATCTTTCTTCGTAGCAGGGTCGGGGGAAAGAATGGGAAAGATGATTTCACTATATTTCTGACCAGGAACAGGACCTATCACAATAATATTTCTTTTATTAGGACGATAACTCTGAAAAGACAAATTTCCAATCTTTTCTTTCAATTCGGGAGAAATACGATCAGGGGGGGCTAATTCGAATCCGTCGGGTAAAATGAGAACAGCCCCTACATTTAAACCTCCCTTTTTACCATTAGCAAGAACTTGTTTCAGTTGCTTATCATAAGGAATTCGGACAACTGCTTCAAATACAGTATCGGGGAGCACAGCTTGCGGAACTTCAATATCCACGGGTTTATTAGCTAAATGACAATTGGCACATACAATTCGTCCCGTTGCTTCTCGCGGGTTTTCATAACCCTGCTGCGCAAAAACGGGATATGCATTTGAAATGGATGACCGAGTTATTACATATATCATGATCGATACAGAAATGGATCGAGTCATCCCTTCCTTTACCCAAGAAAAAGCATTTTTATTTTGCATGTCCAATCATTAATTTCGGAGTTTCTACAATAAATTAGATAGGTAACTAGTATAGTTACCTATACACGAGTCTGGCATTGTACTAGAATAATTGTACTGGAATATACGATGAATACCTTGAGCAGATGAAAGTATAAGGAATTAAGTAAAATTTTTAATTAAATGCTTAATTTCTATTTATTTATAAAGGAAGAAGGATTCTAATTTTATTGATATGATGAAATCAAATGAGTTCTTTATTCATTCATTGAATGAAAAATTACTACAAGCGAAGGAGATACACGATTTAAATAATGAAAAATCCAATATTTAACAATTGCATCTAGAATAACTGGAAAAATGGAAACAAGACCAGTTATAATCTGATTGTTATGATCCAATCCAAAATCGTTGTAAACCAAACCTATCATTAGTTCCCAACCACGGGTCGAGTGAAATCCGACCCATAAATCAGTAACTAAAAGAATCGAAAAAGCTTTTATTGTGTCACTTAAGTTATAGAGGAATTCCTGAACCCAAGAATTCAGAATAATGAGTTCTTCATTACTCAGAATAAAATAACCACTTAGAATAGTGAAACAGATTATATTTGTCGAGAAATGTAAAATGATATGGAGATCATATTCATTGCATGCTTTGACCAATTGTATTGTTTCCTTGTGTATTCCTATATGAAGTTTTTGTATATGTGTTTCCGGGTACTCTTTTATCATTTCATCCAATAGGAATAGTTCTTCTAATTCTATGAATCTTTTTAGAACGTTTTTCTCTTGAATATGATTTAAAAAAGTTTCGGATTGTCTGTTATTCCACCAATAAGTAACCCAAGGTTCCAGACATTTATTAAAAGAGAAAGAGACCCACCAGGGCAAAAATACCATAGATGCAAGATAGGGAAGGGAGGCCAATGCTTTCTTTTTTTTCATTTTGATCTGTGAATTGAATTTTTTTTAATGAACCTGCTTCATTCGTCGACTCTATCTGATATTTCTCTGAAGCACGAGTTGTATAACAAAGTAGTGACCTCTGGATCTATCCTTTTCCCTTTTTATTTGTAATATATTTAAGATATCTCAATTGGGCAAATTCAAACCAATTTAATTTTCATTTGTTCCTTTCGATGAATACTCCAAAACCCACTTTAAGTAACGAATCAAGTTTCGAGACCAAAAAACTTACATTAATTCTTTCGAAACGAAACCTTTTACTGTATAATCAGAAAAAGGGTATCAATTAAAAATCATGGGCCTAAAAAGATGAATTATGTATTACGAAATACATGTTCGGGTAGGTTTGATTAATTTATATCTATAAATTAATTATTAGATTAGTTAGTTAGATTAGACTTCTAGTATAAAAGAATCAGGAAACTTGCCTTTTATTAAAAAGGGGAATTAGCAAGTTCTTTTCCCCACCTTGAGAGGATATTTATTCTTTACTTTAGTTCGAGTTCGTTTTAAAGTACTTCCATTGGTATGCGCAAAAAATAGGCTAATTCAGCAGCTTTTTGTTCAATTTCTCGTGGAGTCAAATTATCATCAGTACGAGTCAAGGGAATGGCTCCTTGGCCCCTGATTTCCATATAAAGGACACGACGAGTATAAAGACCCTCTTTAACCTCTATTCTGATTGATTGGATATCTCTCATAAGGAACCGAAGGAAGATGCGACGATTTATTCCAGGAAATCCCCAACGAAAAATACACACTCTTCCCTCTTTTCTATCGAATCGGTCATAACCGCTACCTACATTCCACGAAATAGTGCACCACAAATAGGAGCTAATGAACAGACCCGCGATCCCATAGAAAGACATCACAACCCCTTGAGGAAAAAAAACGATTTGCTGAGATGGAAATACAGAGATCAAATTTCTACCAAGATAACTGGAAGTTCCAACCACTAAGAATCCTAGTGAACCTAAAAAAAGGATACAGGCCCAGCAAAAATTACTCGTTTTTCGAGATTCCGTTATAAGTTCTATCCATATATGTTCTGATCGCCAATTCATACTATACTGCATTCAGTTGCATTCGATTGGAATTGAGCGAATAACCCAAATAAATTTGACTTTACCTTTCTTGACCCCGAAGTAACTTTCACCAACTAGCACTATTGTTATGTGAAACATCGGGAGTAATTAGTTAGATACATTGACTTTCCATTTTTTATATTCGCTAATTCATTTTGAACCAGCTATATCCACATATACATGCATTTATACAGATATTATATATCCGCATAAAAGTTCTTTCACTTGTGTGTTTGGCACAAAAGGCACATATCATACCATATTACACGAAATAAATATCCGTATTATCATACAGTGTTGAAATCACTTGATAAGATTCATTACCATTGGGTCTAGACAATCTTATTTTTTTGGACATGAAGAAATAAAGAAACCATTGCAATTGCCGGAAATACTAGGCCCACTAAAGGTACAAAAATGGAGGGTAAGTTGAAATCTGTCATAGAATAAGATGCCTCGATTTACTATTTCTATCTATTAATATTTCTATCTATTAAAAAGATATCCTCTTATGCTTATTTAGGATATATCTATCATAAGTAATATCAAGTTATTATTATATTGTAAATAATATTATTTATAAGTGATAAATAATATCAACTATAATTCTATTAGCTATATGATTAGATATTCACTATAATATTCACTATAATAGTGAATATTATAGTGAATATCTAATCATATAAGTTAAAATAATAATTAATATTATTTTAATATATTAAATAAAAATAATTATAAATAAAAAACAAAAGAAAAAATATAATTATCCGAAACCTCTGTCTATCTACAAGGAGAACTTATGTCAACAAGGAAAACAATATATATATTGTTTCTTTTAATTACGATTACGATGAATTAAATATTTATTTTTGTTCGCTACAAATAAAATAAGCGAATCTAGTGCTATACTTTAATTTTTGGAACTGTGATTCAAAGGAAAGAAACCGTGGAGTTGAAATAACTCACTCAGAACACCTTTTAAAAGATTACGTGGTACTATTAGGTCGAATAAACCTTTTTCGAATAAATACTCAGATGTTTGTGAACCCTCGGGTACTGTCGTATTCAATGTTTGTTCAATTACTCTTTTACCCGCAAATGCAATGGTTGCATTAGGTTCAGCAATAATGATATCTCCTAACATAGCAAAACTGGCTGTTACTCCACCGGTTGTAGGATCTGTAAGAATTGCTACATAGAATAACTTTTTATCTAATTGATAATTATATAAAGCAGAAGAAATTTTAGCCATTTGCATCAAGCTCAAACTTCCTTCTTGCATGCGTGCTCCTCCAGAAGCACACACAATAATGACAGGTAGAGATCGATTAGTAGCATATTCGATCAAACGAGTAATTTTCTCGCCTACTACGGATCCCATACTACCCCCCATAAACTGAAAATCCATAACGCCAATAGCTACGGGAATACCATTTAGTTGACCTATGCCTGTTTGAACAGCTTCAGTTAAACCTGTCCTTATTTGATAAGAATCGATACGATCTATATAAGAATCAGAATCCAGTTCTTCTTCTGAAAAATCGATATGATCTCTATCAGAATCCGGTTCTTCATCAAATTCAACGGGTGAATCAAATTCAATGGGGTCTACAGATACCATATCTTCATCCATGGGATCCCAAGTTCCGGGATCAATCGAAAGTTCAATTCTATCTGAACTACTCATTTTCAAATGATATCCACAAAATTCACAAATATACATTTTTTCACCAAAAAATTGTTTATAATGTGATTCATAACAATTTTCACATTGAACCCATAAATGTCTGAATTTATGGAAAGGATTATCATTATGATTGGATTCTACTCTAATATCCAAATCATCGATATTTTGACTAGTTCTTATACTAGAACGATCACTCTCACTACTATTTTTATTTTCAGTACAAATGAAATTATAAATGTAACTTTCACTGTAATTGTTGGTACTACTCGAAATAGAACTATTAATACTGACTTCAAAACGAAGATAACTATCAATGCTACTAATAATGTTCTTTTTCCAACTGGATTCAGTATCATTACATGTATGATTCTTTTTCTTAGACTTAGACCCCCTATTCAAATAACTAGAAACAATAATTTCTAGTTCACTCATAAAGGAACTATCATTGTCAACCTCAAAAATATGATTTTCAATATCAAAAAATATAGAGTAACGATCACCATTACTATCCCTAACAAAAAAAGTGTCATCAGAGATCAAACTCCAAATATTCCTGATATCAAATAAATAATCAACATTATTGAAACTATAATTACTAATACGATTCCAACTAGGAACTTTTTTCTCCATATCGTTTAGAATAGGTTGTTCACTTCTATCTGTATGTCCAATACTATCAACACTATCTATTGATTTACTCGGCCCACACCTATGTTCTACCTTCTCGTTGGAAAATACAAAATTGCACCGCCATTTGAACATAGAAATACCTCCTATTTAATGAAAATACAAAAAATTTGATGAATAATCATTTGACCTTAACTATCAGAATTAAGCATACGAATCTAAGCATTAGAATTGTTAACTAATGAGGAGTAAGTATTGAAAGAAAAAATTATCTTTTGTGGAAATTCGAAGTATTACTTCAATATATTGATAGAATCTTTTTCTCAACTTTTGTCTTTAATAGAAAGACACAGCTTTTTCCCATATGATGTATAAAATACCATGAAATCCAAACCAAAGAATTGTGAAAAGTTTCTATTTCTATAAATAAACAATTTGTTCTCATTTCTCAGTCTCATTTATCATATAATATAATAAAAAATAATTAAGTTTCTATTTCAACATGCAACGAAAAAGACAATATACAGGATGATGGGTAGAAGGAGTCTTTCCCTTGGCTTGATCTATGGACCGAAATGAGGAGATATAAAAAAGTCCACCACTCCCGAGGATCCCTAAAATTGGATTAAATTCGTTATAGATCCAACAACAAACAATAGAAGTATTGAGTTGTTTAGTCTTCGATCTTTTATTTAGATCTTATCTTATATTATATATTTTATTTAGATATCATATAAAGTAAAAGAAACAGAAACATATATGCAAATACATAGTATATATAGGATGCTCGTTCTTTTTTTTTTATTCGGTAATTGGCCCAGTCTTTTTTTAGGAAAAGACTGGGCCGACTTTAATTGCAATCAATTAGGAGAACAAACAGGAATTACTGAATTATGCACACTTATTTCTCTTTATCTAGCTTATCTACTGGTTCGAATTCGAATTTGATCTCTTTCCATACTTCACAAGCAGCGGCTAGTTCGGGGCTCCATTTGGAAGCTTCACGGATAATTTCATTACCTTCACGAGCAAGATCACGTCCCTCATTACGAGCTTGTACACACGCTTCTAAAGCCACCCTATTAGCTACTGCACCAGGTGCATTTCCCCAAGGGTGTCCTAAAGTTCCTCCTCCAAACTGTAGTACGGAATCATCCCCAAAGATTTCGGTCAGCGCAGGCATATGCCAAACATGAATACCCCCCGAAGCCACGGGTATAACACCTGGCATAGAAACCCAATCTTGAGTGAAGAAAATACCACGACTTCGATCTTTTTCAATAAAATCATCACGTAATAAATCAACAAAACCTAAAGTCATTTCGCGTTCCCCTTCCAGTTTACCTACTACTGTACCAGCGTGAATATGGTCTCCACCAGACATACGTAATGCTTTAGCTAGTACACGGAA